TACGAATAGCTCGTAATGCTGCGTCTCTTCCGAGACCGGGACCTTTTATCATGACTTCTGCTCGTTGCATACCTTGATCTACTACTGTACGAATAGCATTTGCTGCGGCAGTTTGAGCGGCAAAGGGTGTCCCTCTTCTCGTACCCTTGAATCCACAAGTACCGGCCGAGGACCAGGAAACCACCCGCCCCCGCACATCTGTAACTGTGACTATGGTATTATTGAAACTTGCTTGAACATGAATAACTCCCTTTGGTATTCTACGTGCACTCTTACGTGAACCAATACGTACATTCCTACGTGAACCAGTTCTCGGTATAGCTTTTGCCATATTGTATCATCTCATAAATATGAGTCAGAAATATATGGATATATCCATTTTATGTCAAAACAGATTTCTTATTTGTACATTGAGCCCTTTAGTGGGTCTGATTATCCTTGTCTTTGTTTATGTCTCGGGTTGGAACAAATTACTATAATGCGCCCCCGCCTACGGATTAGTCGACATTTTTCACAAATTTTTCGAACGGAAGCTCTTATTTTCATATTTGTCATTCCTTATCTTAATTCTTTTTTGGTAGAAAATAAGTTTCTTGAAATTTTGCATCTCGAATCGTATCGAATAAAAATGACCTAATCTTTCGAATCCTTGTTTCGGAGTCGATAAATTATACGTCCTCTGGTTGAATCATAACGACTTACTTCAATTTTGACTTTATCTCCTGGAAGTATCCGTATAAAACTACGTCGGATCTTTCCTGAAACGTAACCTAGAATCAGATCTTCATTATCTAACCGAACTCGGAACATGCCATTGGGAAGCGATTCAGTAATTAAACCTTCATGAATCCATTTTTGTTCTTTCATTTCAGGTAAAGCCCCCCTGAAGTATCAATTAATGGAGGAAAGACGATATTAGACAACTCACCCCCTTTCTTTTTTTTTTTACAAATAGGAAGAGGTTTCGGATCCCATTTGGATATTAAATGGATTACCATATATAACACAAAATTTCTCCACCGATTCGTTCTAGTCGAGCCTCCCGGTCTGTCATTATACCCCGAGAAGTAGAAAGAATTACAATTCCCATCCCACCTAAAATTCTAGGAATTCGTTGAGAGTTAGAATAGATTCGTAAACCGGGTCTACTGATCCGTTTTAAATTTAAAAAATTTCTATAGGGTCTTTTCCCATTCCTTCTATGTCGAAGGGTTAAAACCAAAAAATATTTGTTTTTTTCTCGATGTTTTCTGACGTTTTCGATAAAACCCTCTCGGAAAAGTATTTTAACAATATTTTCGGTAATATTAGTAGATGCTATGCGAACAACTCTTTTTCTATCCATATCAGCATTTCGTATAGAGGTTATTATCTCAGCAATAGTGTCTCTACCCATGATGAACTAAAATTATTGGTGTCTCAAAATTGGATATAATCAACATGTTTTTCTTTTTTTTTTTTTTTATTGATTTATGAATAGGAATTTTGCAAGGTATATGCGTGAGACACAATCTACGAATTAATCTAGTTCTTAATCTATTTCTTTCAAATACCCCAAAGATATCACGATCTCATTTTATTTTATAATACCTCGGGAGCTAATGAAACTATTTTAGTAAAATTCAATTGTCTCAATTCACGGGGGATTGCCCCAAAAATTCGAGTTCCTTTTGGATTTCCTTCTTGATCAATCACAACTGCAGCATTGTCATCATACCGTATTATCATACCGCTGTCACGTTTTAGTTCTTTACAGGTACGAACAATTACAGCTCTCACTACTTCTGATTTTTCTAGGGGCATATTTGGTACTGCTTCTTTAATCACAGCAACAATAACGTCACCAATATGAGCATATCGACGATTACTAGCTCCTATGATTCGAATACACATCAATTCTCGAGCCCCGCTGTTATCCGCTACATTTAAATGGGTCTGAGGTTGAATCATATCAAATTTTTTTTTTATTCTTCCAATGCAAAGGATGAAGAAAATAAAAGAAATATTGTTTGTCCAAAAAAAGAAACCTGCGTTTTTGTTTCATCCCTAAGATTCATCTCTGTCGGTTCTACATTTTTATCCCGAAATAATAAATTGAGTTCGTATAGGCATTTTAGATGCTGCTATTAAAATAGCCCTTCTAGCTATATTTTCGGTTACTCCACCCATTTCATATAGTATTCGCCCCGGTTTAACAACAGCTACCCAATATTCAGGGGATCCTTTCCCCGAACCCATACGTGTTTCAGCAGGTCTTACTGTAACTGGTTTGTCTGGAAATATACGGACCCATATTTTTCCACCACGGCGTGCATTTCGTGTCATTGCTCGTCGACCTGCTTCGATTTGTCTAGATGTGATCCAAGCAGGTTCAAGTGCCTGAAGAGCATATTTACCGAAACAAATATGATTACCTCGATAAGATATTCCCTTCATTCTTCCTCTATGTTGTTTACGGAATCTAGTTCTTTTGGGGTTATAGTTGATGGTTGTTTCAGAA